TTCTGATCCTTCGATAAAAAGATTCATTCTCCTCATAAAAAAGAGGAGGTAGAACCAATAAAGATTTCTTTTTCGATTCATCTCTGGAGACCTCATTCAAGAATTTTTTTTGATCCAACCCGTAGGAATCAATAGAAAAGGCAAATCCCCTATGATACACCAGATCCGGCTCGGTTATTGATAGAGTGAATAGATCCGCCATTTCTTGAAATCTCTCTTCTGATTCAAAATCGTGGTGTAACGTGTATCCCCCTTTGTTCCGGTCATGGAATAGATGAAATAAATCCAAAAATCGATTTTTGTTCAAGAATGAAATCTTATTGGAACTGTCCATATCTGGTTCATCCTTCGGAACCATATCACATCCCGTATCTGATGAAATAGGATGAATTGAGACGGTATTTTGTAAATACGTAATTATCTTGAATATATCAACCATTTCTTTATTTTCCGATCGCCTGGAAGGGACAAAAGAAACATCTTGTTTTTTCTTCAAAAATTTCTGATCTCTAGTGGACCTCTCAGTAGGATTCGAACCCAGATGAAGTTCTGACCATCTGTCAGAGAAAAAAGAACGAATTGATCTTGTAGGATTTCCAAGAAATTCTTCGATTTCTTTCGGAAGCAGATGATTATTCATCTGCTTCTCACGTTTCGTGAATAGCCGGGACATTGAGGAAGATCCAAAAAGGCATTTCGGGAATCGATCTGATTCTATCTCTGTTCGTTCCGTTTGAAGAAAGGAAGGATCCCAAAGAATCGATCTTTCTTTTAGTTGTTGAATCTCTGTTTGATCGATCAATGTGTGATATTCTGAATCCTCATTTCTAATGGAATCGAAATGATCTCTGGATTGATCAGAAGATCCTTTCGATTGGCTAGAATCCGTTACTTGAACGAAAATAGATCTTGTGGAATCATATTGAATATTTGACAATACATTCCGTACCCTGCTAAAAAACCGATCCTTGTTTACCAACCACACATTATTGTCTAACCAAATCCAATTCTCTCTCGATACGTTCCTCAAAAAATCCGATTCGTGCTGATTCTTCCCCCAACTAACGAAGAGATCTTGGCGGAATTGCCACATATGAAATTGAGCACAATTTTGCAAAGAAATACCCCACTTGTTTCTCGAGAAGAGATGGGAAACATGCTCAATATCATTTGATTGAATAGTTGCCTCAGCTCCTTGTTGTTTGAAGAAACCCCCCCCTTCAATTGGTCTTTTTTCACGAAAAGCAGACATGAGATAACAAATCAAGTCTTTCCCTAAGATTTCGAATAGCTGTCCCGAATTCAAGTTGATTATGTTTCGCTTCTTCCTCGGAGAAAGACGATCAAACAATTCCCAATCATGGTCCTTGCGGATCGGATCATCCGTATAGGATAAAAAAAGAAACTCCAGATATTTGCTATCTTTCTCTTTGAATGAGATCTCAATTCCAGCTATGGTTTCATTAGCTATCTTACAACTAGAATCCCTCTTTTTTCCGATCCGGTTCCTCCACCACCGCGAACCCCGGTTCGATTCAGGCATGATACGCTTTTTATTTATTGGGAGAACCCAAGTACTCTCTTGCGGATCCATGAAACAACTCTCAGAAATCTTTTTCCCTTTTGGAAGATACAGGAGCGAAACAATCAACCTATTGATATTGGAAGACCAAAAAGATTCTTCCAATGTCTCATTTCTGGGTCCGATGGAATTCATAGGTATAGGAAGAAGCCCCATCAAATAGAGATTTTTTCTTTCGACCATCTTTCGATTGTTAATACGAGATATAAGGACCACTACTACAAGCAGTACTACACCTTTGATCGTGAAATATCGATTGCTTGTTGAACCCTGTGAATCACGTGAAAGTAGGATACTCCAAATTCGGGGGTCAAAGAGTTTCATAAAACGTTCTTGGTGGAAAAAAATGGGAGTGAAAGATCCCACTGAATCGAATTTGATCCATGAATCTAAGAAATAGTGAGAATTCTTGATCTCTCTCAATATCTCTCTCAATTCGAAGATCCAGGATTTGAATTGATGTCGTTTCATTGATTCCTCCTAAAGATTTTCATTGATTCCTCCTAAAGATTTCATTTCAATTGGAATTTGGTTATTCACGATGTACGACGAGCCCTGTTAAGCATCCATGGCTGAATGGTTAAAGCGCCCAACTCATAATTGGCAAATTCGTAGGTTCAATTCCTGCTGGATGCACGCCAATGGGAACGTTCAATAAGTCTATTGGAATTGGCTCTGTATCAATGGAATCTCATCATCCATACATACCGAATTGGTATGGTATATTCATACCATAACATATGAACAGTAAGAACTAGAATTCTTATCGATACTGGAACTCATAGGGAAGAAAATGGATTTATGGATGGAATCAAATATGCAGTATTTACAGAAAAAAGTATTCGGTTATTGGGGAACAATCAATATACTTCTAATGTCGAATCAGGATCAACTAGGACAGAAATAAAGCATTGGGTC